ACTTATAATCGTCATGAATTGAATTATAATCAAATTGCTTTGGGTCGGTTACCAATGTCAGTAATTGGAGATTACACAATTCAAACAATTATGAATTCAACTCAAATAAAAAAATCCACGGATAAACCCCTTGAGTCAAGAACGATTACCAATTACTAAAATTCAGTTTTGATTTAAAGGAGCGAAGCTTCTTTCATTTTGTTTGGTCAATAACTAAAAATCCTAACTATGGGTTGGTGAGAATCACGTCTTTCTTTGAATAGAAACTCTATTCATATATCCATGATGATTTCGAAATCTAACAAAACAATCAATTCAATATAAATATATAATATATAACATAGAGAAAGAGAATAATCTATAAATAGAATTCAAACAACTCTTTTGGATAGAGAAATGAAATGGGATTCAATTAGAAATTCAATTAATATAAATTGAATTAATTAAGTGTATCTACATCAACCCACACCTCATGAGGATTGAATTCAATTAGGAACGTATCAAAATAAAAAAAAAAAGGTAACTTCGTTTTTCCTGTCTGGTGAATAAGGTCATGAAACATTTCGACTCTCATTTATTTTACATATAATGGATTTACCTGGACCAATACATGATTTTCTTTTAGTATTTTTGGGATCGGGTCTTATATTAGGAGGTCTAGGAGTGGTATTACTTACCAATCCAATTTATTCTGCCTTTTCGTTGGGATTGGTTCTTGTTTGTATATCCTTATTCCATATTCCATCCAACTCGCATTTTGTAGCTGCTGCACAGCTCCTTATTTATGTGGGCGCCATAAATGTCTTAATCGTATTTGCTGTGATGTTCATGAATGGTTCAGAATATTACAATGATTTCCATCTTTGGACCGTTGGCGATGGAGTCACTTCACTAGTTTGTACAAGTATTTTTGTTTCACTAATTACTACTATCTCAGATACGTCATGGTACGGGATTAGTTGGACTACAAGATCAAACCAGATTATAGAGCAGGACTTGATAAATAATGGTCAACAAATTGGGATTCATTTATCAACAGATTTTTTTCTTCCATTTGAACTCATTTCTATAATTCTTTTAGTTGCCTTGATAGGTGCAATTGCTATGGCTCGTCAGTAATAAAGATTTAGAAAGATAAAAAATGAGTACTTCGTTTGTTTTGCCTTATCTCATCCATTTTCCTTCAATTCCATTTTAAAATTGTTCATGTATATGTATAAAAAAATGGAAATGTTTTTAGTGAAATCTATTACTAATACCTACCTTCCTTTATTCCGTACTTAATTATAGTCTAGTCAATTGAATTGGTTAAATTGTTGTTTTGTTTATATTGAAATGAATCGAGATTCATAAGGAGTTGGTCAATGATGCTCGAACATGTACTTGTTTTGAGTGCCTATTTATTTTCTATCGGTATCTATGGATTGATCACAAGCCGCAATATGGTTAGAGCACTTATGTGTCTTGAGCTTATACTGAATGCGGTTAATATAAATTTCGTAACATTTTCTGATTTATTTGATAGTCGCCAATTAAAAGGAGACGTTTTCTCCATTTTTGTTATAGCTATTGCAGCCGCTGAAGCAGCTATTGGACCAGCTATTGTTTCATCAATTCATCGTAACAGAAAATCAACTCGTATCAATCAATCGAATTTTTTGAATAAATAGTGGTAATCATATAAATGTGATAATCATATAAATTAAAGAATAGAATATTCACCAATTCAAATCGGTATGTACCACATAAGCGTATGGCCATGTTTGCTAAAACATACGAAATCAAAGTATCTTGGCGCTTTCTCCTGAGCAGATCCAGAAGTAGATTGATTAGAAAACAATTCTGGGAAATCATTGATTCGTCTGGTATCTACAATATATGATTTATTTTTACTAGATCGAAAATTTATCACGTTCCAAAAATTTATAGATCCAATGTCACATTCAGTAAAGATTTATGATACATGTATAGGGTGTACTCAATGTGTACGAGCCTGTCCCACAGATGTATTAGAAATGATACCTTGGGACGGATGTAAAGCTAAGCAAATTGCTTCTGCTCCAAGAACAGAAGACTGTGTAGGTTGTAAGAGGTGTGAATCTGCTTGCCCAACGGATTTCTTGAGTGTTCGGGTTTATTTATGGCATGAGACAACTCGCAGCATGGGTCTAGCTTATTGATACGTTCCGGAAAACTCCACTTGAATCCATTTGATTTCTCTTTACCGACAAAAAAAACCGTACTCGATATATATTATTTGATTTCGAGCGCGGTTTTTTATGGTCAAAGTGTATCTTGTCTTTACCACGAATTATGGTCCTTGGTTAACACTAATTGTTGTTTTGCCGATATTTGCGGGTTCTTCAATTTTCTTTCTCCCTCATAGGGGAAATAAGGTGATTCGCTGGTATACTATATGTATAATTTTATTAGACTTACTTCTAACGACCTATGCGTTCTGTTATCATTTCCAATTGGACGATCCATTAATCCAATTAGAACAGGATTATAAATGGATAAATATTTTTGATTTTCACTGGAGACTAGGAATCGATGGACTTTCCATAGGACCCGTTTTACTAACAGGATTCATCACTACTTTAGCTACTTTGGCGGCTTGGCCAGTTACTCGAGATTCGCGATTGTTCCATTTCCTGATGTTAGCAATGTACAGCGGTCAAATAGGATCATTTTCTTCTCGAGATCTTTTACTTTTTTTCATTATGTGGGAGTTAGAATTAATTCCCGTTTACCTACTTCTATCCATGTGGGGAGGGAAGAAACGTTTGTACTCAGCTACAAAGTTCATTTTGTATACTGCCGGGGGTTCTATCTTTCTCTTACTGGGAGTTCCGGGTATGGGTTTATATGGTTCCAATGAACCAACATTAAATTTTGAAACATCAGCCAATCAATCGTATCCTATGGCATTGGAAATAATATTCTATTTTGGATTTCTTATTGCTTATGCTGTCAAATCACCGATTATACCCCTGCATACATGGTTACCAGATACCCATGGAGAAGCACATTACAGTACATGTATGCTTCTAGCCGGAATCTTATTAAAAATGGGAGCGTATGGATTGGTTCGGATCAATATGGAATTATTACCCCATGCTCATTCTATAGTTTCTCCCTGGTTGATGATCGTAGGCACAATGCAAATAATCTATGCAGCTTCAACATCTCCCGGTCAACGCAATTTAAAAAAGAGAATCGCCTATTCCTCCGTATCTCATATGGGTTTTATAATTCTAGGAATTGGTTCCCTAACCGATACGGGACTCAATGGAGCCATTTTACAAATAATCTCTCATGGATTTATTGGTGCTGCACTTTTTTTCTTGGCAGGAACGAGTTATGATAGAATACGTCTTGTTTATCTCGACGAAATGGGAGGAATAGCTATGCCAATGCCAAAAATCTTTACAATGTTCAGTAGCTTCTCGATGGCTTCTCTTGCATTGCCCGGAATGAGTGGTTTTGTTGCAGAATTGGTAGTATTTTTTGGAATTATTACCAGCCCCAAATATTTTTTAATTACAAAAATACTAATTACTTTTGTAATGGCAATTGGAATGATATTAACTCCTATTTATTCATTATCTATGTCACGTCAGATGTTCTATGGACACAAGCAATTTAATGCTCCAAACTTTTCTTTTTTGGATTCTGGACCACGAGAACTATTTGTTTCGATCTGTATCTTTCTACCTGTACTAAGTATTGGTATTTATCCGGATTTCGTTCTCTCATTATCAGTTGACAAGGTGGAGGCTATTCTATCTAATTACTTTTATAGGTAGTTTTCATCAACAAGACATAAAAAAAAGCATCCTGTGATTTAAAAAATTGTTCATTGTACAATAAAAAAATAAGTATTTGAAGTCAATTGTAATCAGATACGTTTGGAGTTTTTGAGAACCATTTGAATCAAGTAATGATTCAAATGGTTCTCAAAAACTCACACACGCTTTCATTATCTAGGCTATTCCTATGTATTGTATTTGTCAGGTCCTTTCCTCAATTCGATATTAATGTGAATGAACCATAACTATGTAGACCTATTCCTAATAAATTTACCCCAAAATAGCATATCCAAATTATAAGAAATCCGATAGAAGCCACAATTGCAGAATTAGCGCCTTGCAAATTTTTATTTGTTCTAGTATGTAAATAAATGGCGAATATGGTCCAAGTAATAAATGCCCACGTTTCCTTGGGGTCCCAATTCCAATATGATCCCCATGCCTCATTAGCCCATACTGCTCCCGAAAGAATACCTATGGTTAAAAATATAAATCCTAGACTAATGATACGATAACTCCAACGATCCAATTGCTGAATCAATTGATGCCTGTGATAATTTCTAAACGAAAGAAAAGAAGTTCTTCGTAAAATATTGCTTCTTTCATTCACGTCTTGAATCCTACCAAAGGAAAATGGAGCACTGCTGATCAATAAATGATTGATTTTACCAAAACTCTCTATGCTTTTGCGAAATGTAATGACTAGAAGAGCTACTGATAATAATGATCCACATAGAAGAGCTGCATAGCTCAATATCATCATACTTACGTGCATCATTAACCATTGGGATTGGAGAGCAGGGACTAATATTGTGGATTGATGTAGTTCAGTTAAAAGACCCGAAGTAGCAAAGCCTTGTGTAAAAATAGCACTTGGTGCGGTTATTGCGCTTAAATAATTTTTCTGGTTTCTAAAATAGGGAACCATATGAATAATGGAGAAACTCCATGAAAGGAGCATTAATGATTCATATAAATCACTTAAGGGTAAATGCCTCGAATAAATCCAACGAGTAACTAATAAGCCTGTTATACAGAGAAAAGTGGCTATCATGCCTTTTTCTGACGAATGATATAGTCCCACGATTTCGTGGACTAATAAAGTCATCAAATAAATCGTAATTACCATCGAAACGATCGAAAAACAAATGTGAGTTAATATATGTTCTAAAGTCAAAAATATCATAA